TCAGAGTATCCATTGACTCGAAACTGCTCGGCCTCCATTTCTAGTTTTCGTAAGCGAGTTCGGGCCTTTTCTAGCTGTTCAACGGCCCCCTCACGCAGTTCTTCTGAATTTCGAATAGTATTCAAGATTCTCTGTTTTCGATTATCCAATAAATCACTTAATGAAAGTGGATTCTCTTTCCATTCATTTAAAAACTTCCACGATCCCTTCCCGAACCAAACATGAATCTTTCAATTCATTTGGCTCTCCTGCTCAATTACTTATGCAAAATTCCCCATTTCTTTTTTTGAATGTAATGAGCCTGTCCTCTATTCTCTCTTAATATTCCAAAATCAAAATATCAAAACCAATCACTAATACAAAACCAAAAAAGTCGGAGGACTCTTCTGACCAAACACAAAACCTATGTAATTGTCAGCAAAGTTGTTTTTTTTCAAATCCAAAAAAAAATCTTTTATTTCTTTATACACAATACATAGGTCGTCGATTCAGCATTGGATAAAAAACGGGGAGTTAATCCCAATTTTTCTAATAAGTGGTTAAAATAATTTTATCCATATGAGTGTTCTATATTGATAAATTATTCATTTTGAAACAATCTCTATATTAAATTAATATAATGGTAGAAAGAGTACCATGCTGCGTCTGGACTTCAAACGATTTAGCTTTAACCATAGTGAATGGTCCCATAGTTTTGGTTGATAGAGAATCAAAGTGGATTTACCAACGAATCACGAAATGCTATGGTTCTTGCATATGATTTATTTATTCAGAAGTCATTCGTGAGATCATGTACCTCTCTTTCCTAGTTATAGCAGAAAAAGTACAGCTGGTTGGGTCCAGCCTATTCTTGAAATAAACAACTCGCACGCACTCCCTTTCCAAAAAAGACCAATACCCCAAGCACTACACTTAGATTTATTAGATTTGTTGCTAAAATATCGGTATTAAACCCGAAACTCCCGGCGGACGGCCAGTGGCCCAAATAAACGAAAGAATCGGTTACATTTTTCATATGATCTCCTCTTATAGATAGACTAAAAAAAAGAACAGAGTTCTTTTTGTATCGCCCTGCCACCCCTTATTTAATATTTAATTTATATATATCTATAAATATATATATTTAAATAGAAAATTTCCTGTTTATAAATTCTAAAAAAAAGAAAGTCAAAAAAGATTCCATTTATAATATAAATGGCGAATTACCCCCTTTATTGAAACCCTTCCTAAAAAGGGGGTTCCTTGGACTACAAACGGGAAGGATGAAAGCAAGTAGGTATACTAATTCCTCATCCGCAAATCAGCCCTTCCCGTGGGTTATTTTCTCAACGAATAGGTAATTGTAGAAGGGAAATCTTGCTATAATAAGAAAAAGCAAATGACAGGTTCAAGGTAATAAAATATGCAAAAATTTGCTTTTTCTTATTTACTTATTTATAAGATTAAACAAAAGGATTCGCAAATAAAAGTGCTAATGCTACAACCAGGCCATAAATTGTTAAAGCTTCCATAAAAGCTAGACTAAGCAATAAAGTACCTCGGATTTTTCCCTCCGCCTCGGGCTGTCTCGCGATACCTTCTACAGCTTGGCCCGCAGCAGTACCTTGACCAACTCCAGGTCCAATAGAAGCAAGCCCTACAGCCAATCCAGCAGCAATAACAGAAGCGGCAGAAATCAGTGGATTCATGATAAGTTCCTCAAAAAAAAAAAATAAATGGTTAATGATACAGTCAGCCAATGAATTCTAACTTAATTTTTCCATCGCTACAATTCATCCGGGCGAAGTAACTACAAACTTCAAATTGAAGTAATAATCTTATTAAAGGATCAAAACTACTTTACTTCGATATTTCTTTTTTAATTCTTATCAACAAAGTCTTTGCGAATCCATACGACTTCCGTCCGTCCATTTCTTTGTTCCGAACCATTCTTTGAACTCTTCGATCTTTTTCTTAATTTCATCTGTTTATTCATTCAACTCACAGTCCCAGAGGATACGCAAGGACTTATATTAGAATATCCATCGAAATTTCTAGTAGTAGGGCAAATAAAATATATCTTTAGTTCATATAGAACTAGTCAATATCGAATATTACATATACATGTCTTTCTTCCATAACGTAAACCAATTCTTCATTCATCTTAGATTCAATCGGATTCGAGACTCACGCGTCGAAACAAGTTGATTTATAGCATAGTGACTTATTTACATATAATATACCTAGTAAAAAAACTAAAAATACTAGTATAAATAGAATAAATAGAATTCTGTAGAGAATGGTATGATATAAATGTACCAACCAGGAATTTAAGGAAAAAGCGCTTTTAGATCTCTTTTCCCCTTTTTTTTTCAATTCTCTACTCTAATATCGAATATCGTATTTTGGTTTTGGCTATTACTCTAGATTGTATATAGGGAGTTGTATATTTAGATTTCCTAATTAGATTCGATTTTTTTGAACCGCGCATACGTGGCCTTGGCTTGGGATAATAAAAAAA